TTAAACAAAAGAGAGTAATTACATGAGTTTCAAACTTTCATTTTGATTTAATTAATATATTAATTAATATAATAAGTTTTATCTTTTCTCCTACCTTCAGAAAAAACGGCATGTCCGCTGTTATTAGATATTAGAATTTTCTGAAAGGTAACTATCCCGCTTTCATATAAAAATTTATATAGAATCTTTGAAAAAGACTTTTTTCATACTTCAGAAAAAAGAAAAAGACTTACAGTCTTTAGGATCTGATGCTACACCGCTGCTCAATACCTTAGGGGATCTACTCTATTACATAAGTAGATTCCTAAGATTTATCTCATATTATGATATAAATAAACAGCTCTTGTTGTATCGGTCCAAAACCTTTCCAATTGATCTTTACGGTGCTTCCTCTATCAATTAAATCTTTTTTTATCCATAGAGAAAAAAAGTATTTAGGCATATCTAGTCTTCACTTCATATTTCGATCTACGAAGTTTATTTATTTGCTACAGCTGATAAAAAATCGTTTTAGACGATGCTTATGTAGAAAGCCCTTTTTTTGTGTTTCTAGTATTTCATTGACTAGCTGTTCGTTCGTTTTTTCTATAGTGGAGATAGTCGCACGTAATGACAGATCACAGCCATATTATTAAAAGCTTGTGGTAAAAAGGGGTTTCGTTCTAATGCCCGAAAATAATATTCTAAAGCTTTGGTATGTTCCCCATTACTTGTGTGGATAAGGCCTATATTATAGAGTATATAACTTCGATCATAGGGGTCAATTTCTAGTCGCATAGCTTCATAATAATTCTTTAATGCTTCCGCATAATTTCCTTCAGATTGAGCCCACATCCGTTACGGTCGTCATTCGCTTTAACGAATTCTCCGTTTCAGAACCGTATGTGAGATTTTCATCTCATACGGCTCCTCCTTTAGGTGCATAATGAAAATCATATATGGAAAAATTTGATGTCATTATGAACTAAGCGGGGCTAACGTTTTTACAAGAAATCCCTAGCCAACCTTCTTGCAAAAGACCTTTTCTTACTACCAAGTGGGTTCATGCTAGATAAAAATAAAAAAGGAAACTCTAAAAATTTCTTTGTTCTCAACGCCCCTAAATTTCCAGGAATTAGTCACTTCAACAGTCTTCAATGGTTATACGGGTATCCAAAGTACGAACGAGATGGATGTTTATTGTTCCAACCATTTTAATTAGTCCCAATCCCAAAGAAGAAGAAGAAAGAAAAGGAATCATTTTTAAGAAAGTTTTCGTGTTGGTGATTTCTCGGCGTAGTGCTTCTTCCCCTATGCCTCCTATTCGTATATTGTATTAGTGTAGTAGGTATTGATATGTAATACGGGAACCATAGGTCAAAACCTTTTGCTCAATACTAGAATTCACAATTGAAGCATCTAAGGCTGCATTAATCGTGGATACATGATAGAAGGGATTGTTTTTTTTATTATAAACTTCACCTTCAAAAGCGTAGATTTTTCTTTCAATACTCGTTTTTCTTTCTATTCCAAATCGGCGAGAAATAAAAAAAAAATAATGATAATCAAATCGCACCATCTCTGTAATAAGTAAATGCCTCTTTTTCTCCGGAAGTTGTCGGAATGACTCGTAATAAGATATCGGCTACAATTGTAAAGGTTTTATCAATAAAATTTCCATTTATACGCGATCTTGGCATAGGTAGTAATCCATTCTATAACTCTTTTGATTTCCTTTACCTTTTCTTTTGTGAGAAAATTTTCTCACAAACAAAGGAATTGTATAGTACGAACTAACATAAAAGCGGACTCGTTAAAATAAAAAAACCTTCTATCTACTTCCAATTTTTCCGGTGAAAAAAGGTATCTATTAACCATAATCTAAAAAAAAAACGATGAATAACTCGCTATTCACCCAGGTACTCAGTCATAATCCTGATGTCGGAGAGATGGCCGAGTGGTTGAAGGCGTAACATTGGAACTGTTATGTAGACTTTTGTTTACCGAGGGTTCGAATCCCTCTCTTTCCGTACTTTCAACTAATTCACCAATCTTATGTGATTAACCACAATGTATCAAATCAAATAAAAAATAATAGATATAAAATCTACCTTGTTTTGCTTTTGAAATATAGTTCTATTCCTAATTTCTTTGATATGGAAAATGATGGGAAGAGCAAACAAGGGGTCCAAACCTCCTTACCAATCTATGATACATGAATAGGAAAAATATTCCCCGACAAAATCCCTTACCTTGTGCCTTTTTAATCAAAAAAGAGGGCAAAGGGGAGTTGTACGAACTCTTGTTTTTAGTTCTTTTTTTTTTTTACTTAAGTTAGGTTTATTAAGTCTGTCGAGAGTAATATTCTACGACAAGCAATTCATTTATTTTCAAACCGACGTATTTCCTATCTATTATTTGATTGACTAACCCTTCATATTGGAATGTGTGAAGAGTCAGATGGTTTGGCAATTCCTCGGGGGCAGATGAATCAAGAAGATTTTGAACCAAAGTTCTAGAATTTTGTTCATCCTTCACTGTAATAATATCTCGGGGTTTGCAGCGATAACTTGGTATATCAACTATACGCCCATTAACTAAAATATGTCCATGGTTAACTAATTGGCGCGCTTGAGGAATAGTCAAAGCCATACCCAATCGAAAAAGGATGTTATCCAAACGCATTTCAAGTAATTGTAGTAAAACTTGACCTGTTGACCCTTTGGCTTTTCCGGCGATACGAACATATTTCAGTAATTGGCGTTCTGTCAGACCATAATGAAAGCGCAATTTTTGTTTTTCTTCTAAACGAATACGATATTGAGATTTTTTTCCGGAGCGTGATTGGTTTCTAAGATCGCTTACTGCCTTAGGCCTTTTACTAGTTAGTCCCGGTAAAGCCCCCAGATGGCGTATTTTTTTAAAACGAGGCCCTCGGTAACGTGACATAAAGACTCCTTTTTTATTGAAATTGTACAAAACTAAACAAAATTAAAACTGAACTAAATGATAACGATAAATGACGTGAAATCCACTTCAATAAACTATTGGAATACAAAGAGTAAGAAGATATATTCTCTCAATATACAGATTTTTTTTATTGTATATACAATATATATAAATCAAATAAATCACCAAAATTTTCCTTTATTTTCTTTATTTATTTTGCAAAGATCTAACCCTTTTACCCAATATATATTCCTATATGGAAGTTTATATGACATAATATAAATAGAGTGGTAACTCTTGGAAAAAGGTGAAAGACGTCTTTTCAATCTTCTTTGATTTTGAAAGTACATTAAAAATAATGTAAAAAAACTAAAAAATATGGAAAAGCCGGCTATCGGAATCGAACCGATGACCATTGCATTACAAATGCGATGCTCTAACCTCTGAGCTAAGCGGGCTCAAATAAAATAGCGCATGCATACAAATTAACTAAACTACTAGATCGTATCAATTAACTATTCTATTCATATTTTTCCTTATCTATTTAGAATTAATCATATTCTATATATTCTAGAATATAATATAGCTCAAATAGTGACTATCATTAAATAAATAAAACAGAACCTTAATTAATTAATAGGTTTTAGCAATATATCGACTTTCTAATTTTTATTTCATTAGTTTCTAAATAAGAAAATCTTAATTAGATCAGAAATCTTTTTTTTAAGTTAAATGATATCTAATTTTAAATTCTTGTTTTTTTTGTTCTAACCTCATGCTATTATTATTATTTTATATGTTTTGTCTTTTTATTTTATTTCTAATATTATAGAATTATTAGAATTGAAAATCCACGAAGTAGACTTATAATCTTTTTCCATTGCACATTGTAGAATTCTAAGTTTCAATAATAATCATAAATTTCTTTTAATGGAAGTTAAAAAAAAAAAAAGAATTGACCGTTCGACTATTTCTTCCAATTTAAGACAAAGATGATAAAAGGAAGAACATATATATGTTATGTAATATATAACCATATTGAATTGCAAATACAAAAATGATAGAATCTTTGTTGATTAGACTAAATCAATATGGATGGGGCTAAAAAAAAAAAATGAAAAAAGATACCAAAGAAATAAAATAAGTATCTATATGTAATGAATGCCAAGGTTTCGGCATAAGAAAAAGTGGAAAGACCTCATAATGAGATGCTAATCTCAAAGCAACAAGGGGATATGGCGGAATTGGTAGACGCTACGGACTTAATTGGATTGAGCCTTGGTACGGAAACCTACTAAGTGATAACTTTCAAATTCAGAGAAACCCTGGAATTAACAATGGGCAATCCTGAGCCAAATCCTGGTTTACGCGAACAACCGGAGTTTAGAAAGCGAGAAAAAGGGATAGGTGCAGAGACTCAATGGAAGCTGTTCTAACAAATGGAGTTCACTACCTTGTGTTGATCAAATGATTCACTTCATAGTCTGATAGATCCTTGGTGGAACTTATTAATCGGACGAGAATAAAGATAGAGTCCCATTCTACATGTCAATACTGACAACAATGAAATTTATAGTAAGATGAAAATCCGTTGACTTTTAAAATCGTGAGGGTTCAAGTCCCTCTATCCCCACCTCTACTCCCCCAAAAAGTCTGTTTGACACCTTACCCTTTTTTTAGTGATTCAAGAATTCATTATTTTTTTTCATTCATCCTACGCTTTTACAACCTATAATTTCTTTTCTTATTATATACAAGTCTTGTGGGATATATCATACACGTACAAATGAGAAAGAACTATCGATTTGAATTATTTAGAATCTATATCATTTTTCAGTTTAAAACTTAGAAAGTCTTCTTTTCGAAGATCCAAGAAATTCCCGGCCCAAAACTTTTTTCATTTACTACTTTTGCGTTTCTTTTAATTGACATAGACCTAAGTCATCTAGTAAAATAAGGATGATACTTCGGTAATGGTCGGGATAGCTCAGTTGGTAGAGCAGAGGACTGAAAATCCTCGTGTCACCAGTTCAAATCTGGTTCCTGGCATAGGATTTAGTAATTTTGATAAG